GAATTGTTTTCAAGATCCTATGTTTTCGATTATCTAATAAATCACTTAATGAAAGTAGATTGTCTTTCCATTCATTTCAAAACTTCGACGATCCCTTCCCGAACCAAACATGAACCTTTCGCTTCATTTGGCTCTAACGCTCAATTATTGCAATTATTTATGGTAAATTCCCATATATCTTTTTGAATGTAATGAGCCTATCCCCCTTTCTCTATTCATATTCCAAAAGAAAAATAAAAAAATGGATCATTAATCCAAGACCGGAATATTCGTAGGACTCTTCTGACCAAAGAAATAATTGTCAGCAAAGTTGTTTCTTTTTTTTTTTTCAAATCCAAAGAATTTTTCTTACTTTATACATAGGTCATCGATTCAGCATTGTATAAAAAAAAGGGTTCAAATCATTTTATCGACATGAGTGTTCTATATCGAAAAAAAAATTCCAACTATTTGAAACGATTTATGTATTAACATAGTAGTAGAAAGAGTACCATGCTACATCGTCCGGACTTCAAACGGTTTAGCTTTAACCATGTTAATGGTCCCACATTATTGGTTGATAGAGAATCAAAGTTGATTTACCAATGAATCACGAAATGCTATGGTTCTTCAATATGATTTCTTCATTTTGTCAGAAGTAATTCGCGGGATCATGTAACTTTTCGTAGTTATAACGAGAAAAGTACAGTTGGTTGTATCCAACTTATTCTTGAAATAAACAACTCGCACACACTCCCTTTCCAAAAAAAATCAATACACCAAGCACTACGCTTAGATTTATTGGATTTGTTGCTAAAATATCGGTATTAAATCCGAAACTCCCGGCGGATGGCCAGTAACCCAAAGAAATCAAAGAATCGATTACATTTTTCATACGATCTCCTTTTATAGATAAAACTAATTATCTATTTCTTTCTATTAATTTTATATGTTTATTTTCAATTTTATTAATTTCCTATTTCGTTTCTAAATAGAGTAAAAAATATATTGATTTAAAAATCAATATATTTTTTTTTTTTCACTTGGAAATTTCCAACAAGAAGGAAAGGATACATACTTATGAGATTCAAATTAGATACCAAGTTTTATAGTAATTGATAAATCCCTCCCTTGTTGTAACAATCCTAAAAAAAAGTTCCATTCGACATTGGGGACTAAGAAGGGGAACGAAGAAGGCGAGTCGGTATGCTAATGCCTCATCCTCAAATCAGTCCTTCCCATGGGTTATTGTCCCAACGAATAAGTAATTATAGGAGTGAAAGCTTCATATAATTCGAAAAAGCAAGAGCAGCAAGTCCACCAAGTAAATAAAATACGAAAAAATACGGAGTTTTTTTAGGATTAAACAAAAGGATTCGCAAATAAAAGTGCTAATGCTACAACCAGTCCATAAATTGTTAAAGCTTCCATAAACGCCAGACTGAGCAATAAAGTACCTCGTATTTTTCCCTCCGCCTCGGGTTGTCTCGCGATCCCTTCTACAGCTTGGCCCGCAGCAGTACCTTGACCAACCCCAGGTCCAATAGAAGCAAGCCCGACGGCCAACCCAGCAGCAATAACAGAAGCGGCAGAAATCAGTGGATTCATGATAAGTTCCTCACACCAAAAGAAAGAAATGGTTAATGATACAATCAACTAATGAATTATAACTTATTATTCCATCGCTAAGATTTATCCAATCGAAGGAACTAAAAACTCCGAATTGAAGTAATAATATTATTGAATAATCAGAACTACTTCAATCTCTCTTTTTTAGTTCCTATCCATCCACCCTTTATTCTTCCATTTCTTTATTTTTTCGAAAGCATTCTTTGATGAATTCTTCATTCTCTTTCTTGATTTAATCTCTCTATTCATTCAATATTCAATTCTAAATTACATTACAGACGAAACGGAAGGACTTCCGTTGGAAGCCCTATCTAAATTCATAGTAGTAGGGCGGATTAGATATATCTTTAGTTCCTATATAACTAGTTAATATCTAATATAACATATATATGTGTTTCTTCCATAACGTAAACCTATTATTCATAATTATTGAATATTGGAATTAAATGAACAAAACAAAAAGAATATTCATTGGCGAGAGGTATAAATGGACCAAAGAGAATTTGAGTAAAAAGCTTATACACATCTGACGCTGCCCACGAGACAGCCACTCTACCCTAACCAATTCTTTTTCTCGTTTTTTTGTAAACCCTTTCTTTTTTTAGCATTATCCCACACGGAGACAATCAATCTAAATGGACGAATTCATTAGTCCGAATCCTTGCATAGAAATATCAATATTTGATTGATCAAAGTTCATGTAATTATTTATTTATTTTTTCTTTTGTTCAACCGTTGAATTGAATGAAATCAATCTGTGTATAAGAGACAGATATCTAATATAACATATATATGTGTTTCTTCCATAACGTAAACCTATTATTCATAATTATTGAATATTGGAATTAAATGAACAAAACAAAAAGAATATTCATTGGCGAGAGGTATAAAT